AAATACCATACATGAGTTACAGGACATGTCAGTTTTATGTATCCCATTTGATATCTTCGTATCCGAGAATCAACAAATTCAACTCCACATTGTTCACAAAATTTCGGGTCTTCTTTTTCATCTCCGATCACTCGATAATTTCCACAAGCGCAAATTCCACTCTTTATAGGCCCAAAAATCCTTTCACAGAATAATCCATCTTTTTCCGGTTTATTGGTTTTGTAATGAAAAGTATAGGGTTTTGTCACCTCTCCAACTATCTCTCCATTAGGTATTATTTTAGTGGCCCAAGCACTTATTTGCTGAGGAGAAACTAATCCAATTCGGAGTTGTTGATGTTTATACCGATCGATCATATAAGAAATTTTGTGATTCATTCCGATTAAACTTCCTTCCTATTAATCTGGAAATTCTTCTCAGATACAAGGAAATGATTCAGTTCCAGAGCCAAAGATCGTAGTTCTCGAACAAGTAATCGAAAAGATTCTGGAGCATCTTCTGGTTTAGGTATTGTTCCTCCAATGATAGTGGTACCAAGCACTTCTTGGCGCGCTCTAATATGATCAGATTTATAAGTAAGCATCTCTTGTAAAATATGAGCAACACCAAACCCCTCTAGAGCCCAAACCTCCATTTCGCCTACCCGCTGCCCCCCCTGCTTGGAACGGCCTCTAAGGGGTTGTTGTGTAACAAGTGCATAATGTCCACTAGAACGTCCGTGTATTTTATCATCAACCTGATGAATTAATTTCAAGATATAGGGCTTTCCTATTATCACAGGCTGTTCAAAAGGATCTCCTGTTCTTCCATCAAAAATGCGGCTTTTTCCTGGATACTCGGGTTCAAATACCCATGGATTCGCTGTTTGCTTACTGGCTTCATATAATTCAGAAAACACCAGTTTTCTCGAAGCCTCTTGTTCATATCTCTCATCAAAAGGGGCTATTCGATAATGTCTATCTAACAGACTTCCCGCTAACCCAAGCGAGCATTCAAATATCTGTCCTACATTCATGCGTGAGGGTACTCCTAATGGGTTGAAGACCATATCCACGGGTCTCCCGTCTTGCAAATAAGGCATATCCTGTCTAGGCAAAATTTTTGAAATGATACCTTTATTTCCATGTCTTCCAGCTACTTTATCACCTACTTTGATTTCACGTTTCTGTGAAATATATACACGAATTATTTCTGGGTTATAACTTGAACCCCCCTTTTTCTGAACCCATCTGACATCAATAACTCGACCTCTACTACCTATAGGCAATTTTAAACAAGTTTCTTTTGAAGTCGATACCTGAATGCCAAGTATGGCGCGTAATAACCTATCTTCCGGAGCATAGGAGGATTCTTTCGCCACTTGAGGCGTTAATTTACCTACTAAAATATCACCCGTTTCAACCCACGATCCTAGCATCACAATTCCATTTTTGTCTAAATTTCGGAGTAAACGGCCTTCTAGATGCGGTATTTCTTTAGTGATCCTTTCAGGACCTTGGGTTGTCACATGCGTCTGAATTTCATATTTCCGTATGTGGAAAGAAGTATAAATATCACCATATACTAGACACTCACTAATGAGTACCGCATCTTCAAAATTGTATCCTTCCCATGGCATATAAGCCACTAATATATTTTTCCCCAAAGCGAGTTCCCCACCAACTGTAGCAGCACCATCCGCTAAAATTTGTCCCTTTTTAATGCATTTACCCCGCCGAACCTGAGGTTTTTGATGCATACAAGTATTTTTGTTTGAGCGTTGATACATAATTAATGGAATGCTTAAAGTATCCCCATTGCCCGAAAAAACGATCTTCTCAGTGTCAGTATAAAGGATTTTTCCCTCGTGTTCGGCTATAGCGGGAACCCCTGAATCTAAAGCCACTTGGCGTTCCAACCCAGTTCCAACAATGCACTTTTCGGACCGAGAAAGTGGAACTGCTTGACGTTGCATATTAGAACTCATTAAAGCACGATTCGCATCATTATGTTCGATAAAAGGAATTAGAGAAGCTCCAATGGAAAAATATTGGAAAGGGAAAATGCTTCGAAGATGAACCTCCTCCCATGCGATAGTCAAAAATTCTTGGCGGTATCGAGCTGGAACAGCCTGTTCTTCTTGAATGCCCCGATTAAGAGCCAAAGAATTTCCTGCCGCTATCATATAATATTCATCTTGACTTGGTGATAAAAAAAGCATCCGTATCCGTGCTTTTTTTGATTTCTCAAAGAGTTCATAAAATGGACTTTCTAACGACCCCCAATCACCAATCCTGGCATGAATTGATAAAGATCCAATAAGTCCAACATTGATTCCTTCAGACGTGTCAATGGGACAAATACGCCCATAGTGACTAGGATGGATATCTCGTATCCGAAAATTAGCAGTTCGCCCTGTTAATCCGCCAGGGCCCAAATAACTCAATTTTCTCCCATGAACGATTTGTGTCAATGGATTAGTTCGATCCAAAACTTGAGATAATGGGTGTAATCCGAAAAAGGATTCATAAGTAGTTGTTAACGGAGTTGAAGTTACCAAATTTTGAGGAGTAGGTATCAATTTATGCCTAATTGCTCCGGAGATAGTTCCCTTAACTACATTTTCTAAACGAGCCAGAGCCAACCCGAGCTGGTCTTGTAAAAGATCCGCTACAGAGCGAATACGTTTATTTTTCAAATGATTCATATCATCAAGTGTACCCATTCCAAATTTCATCCCAATCAAATGATCGGCAGCTGCTAATATATCTCGTGGTAACAAAAATATATTGTTCTGAGGTATATTAAGATTCAGTCTCCAATTAATATTTCGGCGACCAATCCTTCCTAATTCACACCTTTGGTGAAAGAATTTTTTTTGTAATTCCTTACATAAGGATTCAGAAAATATTGGATCCCCACCTACACAAGAAAATTGTTGATAAAACTCCAAAATAGCATTTTCTTTTGACCCAATTTTTTTTTTCTCCTTATCGGTCAAGAAAGATAAGAAAATTTCAGGGTAGCAAACATTCTCTAGAATTTCTCGTAGATTCGAACCCATAGCTGATGATAGAACTAGAATAGATATTTTCTGTTTCCTACTCACCCGAGCCCATATTCTTGCTTTTTTATCAATCTCTAATTCTAACCTGCCTCCCCAATCTGATATTATGGTGCCGGTATAGACCGAAATCCCGTTATGATCCAATTCTGACTGGTAATAGATACCAGGACTTTGCAATATTTGATTGATCACAATTCTGTATATTCCGTTTACTATAGAAGTTCCAAGGGAATTCATTAAAGGAATGTTTCCAATAAAAATTCTTTGTTCTTGCATATTCCTACTGGTTTTCCAAATTAATCCCGCGGATACATATAATTCAGAAGAATATGTAAGTGATTCATAGACAGCATCTCGTTCTTTTATCAGAGGTTCTACCAATTGATATGTTTCCACAAATAATTGAAATTCAATTTCGTGATCTATATCTTCAATTTTTGGAAACTTAGAAAGTTCTTCTATTAAACCCTGATCAATAAACCGATAAAACCCTTCAAATTGTATCTGATTAAATCCGGGTATTGTAGATGTTCCCTCTTTTCCATCCCCAAGCATCTTTTTTGAATTTCCCATTTATCCGTTTATTGAAAAAATCCCATCCCATCTCTCATTCTTCACCGAATCATATCCATAGAATTCGATCTAGCAATAATGGAATTTCTATTCTGTTTACTGAATCACATGAAATTTTATCCAACTCCAAGATATATGGAATGTATGAAATACGTATGAACGGAGACTAGATTCAATTGGAATTTTTTATAAGAAATAGATCCAAATGGAACAGAATTGAGAAATACCACTGGAACTTACGGAGTTTTGTAAAGACTAGAAAAAAAAGTCATTTCATTTTCACCTATGATATTACATATTCCAATTCGATTGCATACCATAAAAAATGTATTCATCATTGGATCTGTTCGAGCAGATAAACATATAATAAATAGAAAACTTTTTTTTTAACCACGTTACTTTTTCATGTATTTGTATTTCATTGTTCAAAAAAATATTTGCAGAAAAGAGATTTATTTTTACCTTTTTTTAATAGAATAGTTAGAATATCATTGAATTGAAGTAGGTAAGAAAACTTGTGTTTTTTTATTTATTAATTTTTTTTATTATTAAAATAAAAAAGAATGCACAGATATATATGTCTCTTTTTCTTCTTTTTTTGTGGTACAGTTAGTTCTATTTGGGACAGCACATGCTGTGCTCTATCAAAAAGGAAATTTTCTCTTCAAGGTATTCAATGAAAAATTGAAATATAAAAATTTATTGAGAATTACTCATACCTAGAGAGATAAAATACCCCATTATAGAGCTATAACTCTATAACGTATGTTCTGATTCTAGGGTTTACATATACTCATCATTACTCTTATAATTGAAATTGAAGAAGATTTCTTTTTAATTGAAAAAACTCAATATAGATTAGTTATAAATCCATTTCTAATGATTTTCTTAATATTATTAGAAATAAAAAAAATGTAGATTTGAATTTTAATTCAAAAATGGTCATGAATTTACAGTCAATAGTTAATGGTTCTGGTTTGTACTGGATTCTATATTTTGTGACTGAAAATCTATATATATTTTTCGGAGTTGAAAAAAAAATACAATTGGAATCTAGTTTCTATGGTTTTGGCGGCATGGCCGAGTGGTAAGGCGGGGGACTGCAAATCCTTTTTCCCCAGTTCAAATCCGGGTGCCGCCTCAACAACAGACTTTAAACCCCCTATTATAACAAACGGAGGAAAAGACTCTTGATACTTTCTTTTCGTTATTCTAAGCCCCTGGCTCTCGAGGTTCTATTCTCTAACCTAAAGTTTTGCCTATCAGATTCAAGGAAAACTTAAAGTAGTGTAGGGAAATCCGTAAATCTTTACTTGCCACTACTAATTTAGTTCCACTTACTGAGTCTTCAATTAGATTGGATAGCCAGAGAGGGAATTAAATTAATAGTTTTGGAAAGGACCTAAGATACTTTGGATACAGACTCATGAAAGTCTCGGAATGCTCAGACATTCAATCAATATTAGATTAAGAATTGCCTTTCATTTTACTTCCAAAAATAAAAAACGATAAAAGAAAGAAAAAGTCTTATTCTTTCTACATGTGAGTCAGATTCCTTGGATACTTCGAAAAGTGTCCGTTTGCTTGTGTTTACATCTTGTCGATTCTACTAGAAATTCTATAATAAGAATAACTCATTATAAGATAAGTGGATTTTTTGGAGTAGTTCATCAATGGTGACCAAATACCTCTCCCTTTTTTTGACTCTGCACCAGTGATTTCACTATTATTAGTGAACAATAATGGAATAGTTTCTTCATATTCATAGAAATAGGGGACAGAATTCACATGGATATAGTAAGTCTCGCATGGGCTGCTTTAATGGTAGTTTTTACATTTTCCCTCTCTCTCGTAGTGTGGGGAAGAAGTGGACTCTAGAAATACTTCTAATTGCGGTAATAATCAAACTCTATCAACCTGTATCAATTGTTTGAGTTTTCTATACCGTTCGGCAATTTTTTTTAAGATTTTTTTTTAGAAATTGGATTTATGTTTTGTTTTATTGACTCATTTTCTAGTTTTATATTAGTGTTTACACGGTTAACCATTCATGGGGTAACCCCTTTCGAAATCTGAAGAAGCTTCCATCGAATTGGGATTATCTGTATTAAATGGATCAAACAAACAAATGAAATTGAGAAAGTATGTACATACATTTCATATTCTATTTAATTTATATTGACGTTTATAAAGAAAAAGAGAGATATAGGTGGATTCCTTTATATTAAGATATTTCACTTGTATCTTTATACATTACAATAACCAAAATCGCTAGTATGGTAGAAAGAGATCTCTTTCTACCATACTAGCGGGCCCCTTAGGATACTACTACTGAGTCTAATGCATTCCTTTCATTTAAGACGAGAAATTGAAATCTTTTTTTTTTTTCATTGATAGTAAAATTGTATTCAAATTAATCATTTTGACTAACCGTTTTTACGTAAATTATAAGCAAAAAAGCAGTAGGAACGAGAATGAAGAGTGCAGTAGCAATAAATGCAAGAATATTGACTTCCATAATTTAATTGTTTATTATTATTTTTTTTTCTTTGGAATATCTCGGGATTTAATCCCATAGAGATGAGAAATCTTTCGCTTGTAAACTCACTCAGATTAATTAGATTTCGATGATATCGAATGAAAGAAATATCATGAATAACAATATCGGAGCTATAAAATCTAAAATCGATTCATTGTCAAGAATTTAATAGTATAACATAGGAAGATCTTTTATCCACACCGAATACATAATGAGATTCCTGATCCAATCAAAAAAATATTTATTGATGATTCTTTTTCCCGGCTTTCTTTTCTACAACCTAGTAGTTTAGTTTACTTTCCTTGTACAATCATCTGATGAAGTATCATAAAAAAACCTTTTCTACTTCGATTCTTTACAAAAATAGTTTCTAAAGAACCTTAAATAAACAATAGAAATCAAATAGAGAAAAAAAGTACGAAGTTCAATTTTGAAATAAAAAAAATTTAAAGGGTCTATCATCTTTTTGGAAAACAAAGAAAGGAAATGTGACAAAGACGAGTCCCAGTAAAAAAACGAAAATATTCCAAAAAATTAACGAGTTAATTTTTCTTACGAGTTTTTTCTTCGACATCGACTCTAATCTTTAAAAAGAGCATATTCATTAGGGAAGACGCATTTTATCTTTATTTTTAAAATATCCTCTTTCCTTGGTTGGATTCGAACTATTTGAAATTCCTTGACTTCATAGAAAGAAAAGTATATATAGGTACTCTTGGCAAATGTATTATACGCTATCCTATTCCATTTTCCTACACGGAGATCAGTTGACAAAAAGCGGAAACCCCATACAGTATCTCTTTCTTGAAGTGTTGAATGCTCTCAATAATTATAATTAATTTACATATGTCTCTCTACCCGAGTTAAAATAATCGACTTTTGCTTTATGAAAAAAGAAAAATAAAACAAAAAGATAAATGAAACCATTTTCATCCCCTTGCCTCGAAACAAAAAGGGGAGTTGGTGTATTGAATCCGCCGGGACTGACGGGGCTCGAACCCGCAGCTTCCGCCTTGACAGGGCGGTGCTCTGACCAATTGAACTACAATCCCATGGAAATCAAGTGGGTAGCTTACATATTCCTTCTTATGATTTCATTTTAATCATTTCAATTTTAGATTCAAATTTTTGTTTTGTAACAAAGAAAGTCACAAGTGATATATTGCTATCTAGCTATCTATATGGATATCACTTTAGTGAGAGCAAGACGGATTACTGGGTAATCCTTGCATTATTATCAAATCGATTGATAATCTATTTTTTTACAAAAAAATAGATTATTTTCTCGACTCTGTTCATTAAAGTTTATATTTAAAGGATCCATATCAAATTTTTTATGGAA